GTATCAATTTATGCCTAATTGCTCCGCCTATAGTTCCCTTAACTACATTTTCTAAACGAGCCAGAGCCAAACCGAGCTGGTCTTGTAAAAGATCCGCTACAGAGCGAATACGTTTATTTTTCAAATGATTCATATCATCAAGTGTACCCATGCCAAATTTCATCCCAATCAAATGATCGGCAGCTGCTAATATATCTCGTGGTAACAAAAATATATTGTTCTGAGGTATATTAAGATTAAGTCTCCAGTTAATATTTCGGCGACCAATCCTTCCTAATTCACACCTTTGGTGAAAGAATTTTTTTTGTAATTCCTTACATAAGGATTCAGAAAAAATTGGATCCCCACCTACACAAGAAAATTGTTGATAAAACTCCAAAATAGCATTTTCTTTTGACCCAATTTTTTTTTTCTCCTTATCGGTCAAGAAAGATAAGAAAATTTCAGGGTAGCAAACATTCTCTAAAATTTCTCTTAGATTCGAACCCATAGCTGATGATAGAACTAGAATAGATATTTTCTGTTTCCTACTCACACGAGCCCATATTCTTGCTTTTTTATCAATCTCTAATTCTAACCTGCCTCCCCAATCTGATATTATGGTGCCGGTATAGACCGAAATCCCGTTATGATCCAATTCTGACTGGTAATAGATACCAGGACTTTGCAATATTTGATTGATAACAATTCTGTATATTCCGTTTACTATAAAAGTTCCAAGGGAATTCATTAAAGGAATGTTTCCAATAAAAATTCTTTGTTCTTGCATATTCCTACTGGTTTTCCAAATTAATCCCGCGGATACATATAATTCAGAAGAATATGTAAGTGATTCATAGACAGCATCTCGTTCTTTTATCAGAGGTTCTACCAATTGATATGTTTCCACAAATAATTGAAATTCAATTTCGTGATCTATATCTTCAACTTTTGGAAATTTAGAAAGTTCTTCTATTAACCCCTGATCAATAAATCGATAAAACCCTTCAAATTGTATCTGATTTAATCCGGGTATTGTAGATGTTCCCTCTTTTCCATCCCCGAGCATCTTTTTTGAATTTCCCATTTATCCGTTTATTGAAAAAATACCATCCCATCTCTCATTCTTCACCGAATCATATCCATAGAATTCGATCTAGCAATAATGGAATTTCTATTCTGTTTACTGAATCACATGAAATTTTATCCAACTCCAAGATATATGGAATGTATGAAATACGTATGAACGGAGACTAGATTCAATTGGAATTTTTTTATAAGAAATAGATCCAAATGGAACAGAATTGAGAAATACCATTGGAACTTATGGAGTTTTGTAAAGACTAGAAAAAAAGTAATTTCATTTTCACCTATGATATTACATATTCGATTGCATACCATTAAAAATAAAAAATGTATTCATGCTTGGATCTGTTCGAGCAGATAAATATATAATAAATAGAAAACTTTTTTTTTTACCACTTTACTTTTTCATGTATTTGTATTTCATTGTTCAAAAAAATATTTGCAGAAAAAAGTTTTACCTATTTTGAATAGAGTATCATTGAATTGAAGTAGGTAAGAAAACTTGTGTTTTTTAGTTATTAAAAAATTTTTTTTTTAATAAAAAAGAATGCACAGATAAGATATATACGTCTCTTTTTCTTCTTTTATTGGGGTACAGTTCTATTTGTTTGGGACAGCACATGCTGTGCTCTATCAAAAATTAAACTTTCTCTTCAATGTATTCAATGAAAAAATGAAATACAAAAATTTATTGAGAATTACTCCTCAAAAGCATCCCTAGAGAGATAAAATACCCCATTATAGAGCTATAGCTCTATAACACAACGTAACGTATGTTCTCATTCTGGGGTTTACATATACTCAGAATTACTGTTATAATTGAAATTGAAGAAGATTTATTTTTCTTTTTAATTGAAAAAACTCAATATAGATTGGTTATAAATACATTTCTAATGATTTGCTTTTATTATTAGAAATAAAAAATGTCGATTTTAATTCAAAAATGGTCATGAATTTACAGTCAATAGTTAATGGTTCGGATTTATACTGGATTCTTCTATATTTTGTGACTGAAAAACTATATATTTTTTTCGGAGTTGAAAAAAAAAAGATAAAATTTGAATCTAGTTTCTATCGTTTTGGCGGCATGGCCGAGTGGTAAGGCGGGGGACTGCAAATCCTTTTTCCCCAGTTCAAATCCGGGTGCCGCCTCAACAACAGACTTGAAATCCCCTATTATAAAACAAACGTAGGAAAAGACTCTTGATACTTTCTTTATCGTGATTCTAAGCCCCTGGCTCTCGAGGTTCCATTCTCTAACCTAAAGTTTTGCCTATCAGATTCAAGGAAAACTTAAAGTAGTGGGGGGGGGGGGGAAATCCGTAAATATTTACTTTCCACTACTAAAATTAGTTCCACTTACTAAGTCTTCAATTAGATCGGGTAGCCAGAGGGGGAATTAAATTAATAGTTTTGAAAAGGACTTAAGATACTTTGGATACAGACTAATGAAAGTCTCGGAATGCTCAGACATTCAATCAATATTAGATTAGATGAATAATTTCCTTTCATTTTACTTGCAAAAATAAAAAAACGATAAAAGAAAAAAAAGTCTTATTCTTTCTACATGTGAGTCAGATTCCTTGGATACTTCGAAAAGTGTCTGTTTACTTGTGTTTACATCTTGTCGATTCTACTAGAAATTCTATAATAAGAATAACTCATTATTAAGAATAAGATAAGTGGGTTTTTTGGAGTAGTTCATCAATGGTGACCAAATACCTCTCCCTTTTTTTGACTCTGTACCAGTGATTTCACTATTATTAGTGAACAATAATGGAATAGTTTCTTCATATTCATAGAAATAGGGGACAGAATTCACATGGATATAGTAAGTCTCGCATGGGCTGCTTTAATGGTAGTTTTTACATTTTCCCTCTCTCTCGTAGTGTGGGGAAGAAGTGGACTCTAGAAGTACTCCTAATTGCGGTAATAATCAAACTCTATCAACCTGTATTAATTGTTTTAGTTTTATAGACCGTTCGGCAATTTTTTTAAGATTTTTTTTTAGAAATTGGATTTCTGTTTTGTTTTATTGACTCATTTTCTATTTTTATATCGGGGTTTACACGGTTAACCATTCATGGGGTAACCCCTTTTCGAAATATAAAGAAGTTTCCATCGAATTAGGATTATCTGTATTAAACGGATCAAACAAACAAATGAAACTGAGAAAGTATGTACATACATTTCATATTCTATTTATATTGATTAAAAAAAAAGAGATATAGGTGGATTCCTTTATATTAAGATATTTCACTTGTACTTTATACATTACAATAACCATAATGGCTAGTATGGTAGAAAGAGATCTCTTTCTACCATACTAGCGGGCCCCTTAGGATACTACTACTGAGTCTAAGGCATTCCTTTCATTTAAGACGAGAAATTGAAATCCTTTTTTTTTCTTTGTTTTTTTCATTGATAGTAAAATTGTATTCAAATTAATCATTTTGACTAACCGTTTTTACGTAAATTATAAGCAAAAAAGCAGTAGGAATGAGAATGAAGAGTGCAGTAGCAATAAATGCAAGAATATTTACTTCCATAATTTAATCGTTTATTATTATTATTTTTTTTTTTTTTTTATCTCGGGATTTAATCCCATAGAGATGAGAAATCTTTCGCTTGTAAACTCACTCAGATGAATTAGATTTCGATGATATCGAATGAAAGAAATATCATGAATAACAATAGCGGAGCTATGAAATCGACCCATCGTCAAGAATTTAATAGTATAACATAGGAAGATCCTTTATCCACACCGAATACATAATGAGATACCTGATCTAATCAAAAAATATTTATTTATTTTTCTTTTTCCCCGCTTTCTTTTCTACAACCTAGTACTTTACTTTACTTTACTTGTACAATCATCTGATGAAGTATCATAAAAAACCCTTTATACTTCGATTGTTTACAAAAAGAGTTTATAAAGAACCTTAAATAAACAATAGAAATCAAATAGAGAAAACAAGTACGAAGTTCAATTTGAAATTTTCAAAAATTTTTAAGGGTCTATCGTCTTTTTGGAAAACAAATAAGGGGAGTGTGATAAAGACGAGTCCCAGTAAAAAAACTAAAATATTCCAAAAAATTAACTATAAATTAAAATTTAATTTTCTTACGAGTTTTTTCTTCAACATCGGCTCTAATCTTTAAAAAGAGCATATTCATTAGGGAAGACTAATTTTATCTTTATTTTTTTAATATCCTATTTACGTGGTTGGATTCGAACTTTTTTCAATTCCTTGACTTCATAGAAATAAAAGTATACATAGGTACTCTTGGCAAACGTATTATACGCCATCCTATTCCATTTTCCTACACGAGTTAATGGGAGATCAATTGACAAAAAGCAGAAACCCCGTACAGTATCTCTTTCTTGAAGTGTTGAATGCTCTCAATAATTATCCTAATTTACATATGTCTCTCTACCATCAATTGGTGCTAGTTAAAATAATGGAAATACCCCTTTCTTTTGCTTGATGAAAAAAGAAAAAAAAAAACAAAAAGATAAATGAAACCATTTTGATCCCCTTGCCCAGAAACAAAAAGGGGAGTGGATGTCTTTTTTTATTGAATTCGCCGGGACTGACGGGGCTCGAACCCGCAGCTTCCGCCTTGACAGGGCGGTGCTCTGACCAATTGAACTACAATCCCATGGAAATAAAGTGGGTAGCTTACATATTCCTTCTTATGATTTCATTTTAATCATTTCAATTTGAGATTCAAATTAGTGTTTTGTAACAAATAAAGTCACAAGTGATATATTGATATCTATATGGATATCTCTTTAGTGAGAGCAAGACGGATTGCTGGTAATCCTTGCATTATTATCAAATCGATTGATAATCTATTTTTTATAAAAAAAAAAATAGATTATTTTCTCGACTCTGTTCATTAAAGTTTATATTTAAAGGATCCATATCGGG